CCTCCTCTTTCCGGACAACACATACAAAGAGACCCGCCAACAGTCAAGTAATTAGTGAACCTATGAGAGACGCTTATAATTAGTTTCTTTCTCTTCTATCTCTCATCTATCTATCTATTTTTTATCTATCTATTTTTTCTTTAGTTATTCACTAGAGCAATTATGATCTGGAAGTCGATCCGGGGCAAGTGTTCGGATCTATTATGACATATCCATGAGGCGCTCAACGGACCTTTTTAATCTTATAAAACCTTTTTCGGACTTTACTTACATTGGTGCAAAAACAATTTTTTTGTGCAACCAGTGTATTGTATTCATATCTTAATTAGAAGTTCCGAGATGGAGTTTTTTTTGTCTTACATAGGTAGAACAAACAATATTACTCTATCCCAAATCACGTGAGCATTCATTACTAAGGGATACTCCAGTATCGATATTTAGTCATTCGAGGGGTTTTTATTAGTTTTAGTAGAAGCAGAAAATAAAATATATATATATATTTTATTTTGCTATATCCGTGTATTACTTATCCTTACGAAATATCAGACAAAATAGAACGATTTTAGAAAGGATATAATGAAATTCTTTGATTGGTTTTTCCCAGAGAGAGAAATGATCCGTTTTATTTGACCGATGGGTCCAACAAAAACAAACAATTACACAATTAAATTAACAATTACAATTAAATTAATATTTTAAAATATTTAAATATTCAAATTGAATAGAAAATCGAATTTAATAATTTAAATGGTAAGGTAATTTATTTAATTAAATGGATTTAATAGAATAAGAATAGAATTTATAGAATTTAATAGTAATAGAATTTTCTAATTTCTAATTCGAATTTCTAATCCTAAAATAATAAATAAACAGAGAGCTCTTGTTCTTATTCGAAACGCCTCGTGATCTTTAACCAATTCTGCGCTTCAATATAATTACCAGGAGTAAGCGCTATAGCCTGTTTCCAATACTCAGCGGCTTGATCGAACCAAGCCTCCGCTATTTCAGAATCCCCCTGTCGAATGGCCTGTTCTCCCCGGTCGGAATAGGCGGGTCAATTCCTTCCCTTAGAACCGTACTTGAGAGTTTCCTACCTCATACGGCTCGGCAGTCAATTCTTTTGGTGTCCCATTTTTTTACCCTACCATATATCCAATTGAATGAGATTTCTCATAGATCTATCGATTTGTCTCGGGTTAACCAAAAGAGGTTAATTACATGAGTTTCAAACTTTAATTTGGATTAAATTAATAATAAGTTTTATCTTTTCTCCCACCTTCAGAAAAATAAAGCATAGGCGTTTCGGGACTATCGTCCGTTAGATTTTTCTGAAAGGTAACTATCTCGGTTTCATATCATATAGAAATTTATATAGAATCCTTGAAAAAGACTTCTTCCTCATAAAAAAGACTTACTGTCTTTGGGATCTGATGCTACACCGCTGCTCAATAACTTAGGGGATCGGCTCTATTACATAAGTTGATTCCTAATTTTTATCTCATATCATGACATAAATAAGCAGTTCTTATTTATTGTATCGGCCCAAAACCTCGCTAATTGATCTTTACGGTGCTTCCTCTATCAATTAGATCCTTTATCCATAGAATAAAGTATCTAAGCATATATATTTCTTCATATTTCGACTTCTATGAAGTTTCTTTTTTTGTTACAGCTGATAAAAATCGTTTTTTAGACGATGCAATATGTAGAAAGCCTATTTTTTTTTCTAGTATTTTATTTACTAGCGTATTTATTTACTAGCGTATTTGCTCTTTCTTTCCTTTTTTTATTTCTATAGTGGAGATAGTCGCACGTAATGACAGATCACAGCCATATTATTAAAAGCTTGTGGTAAGAACGGGTTTCGTTCTAGTGCTCGAAAATAATATTCTAAAGCTTTTGTATGTTCTCCGTTACTTGTGTGGATAAGGCCTATGTTATAGAGTATATAACTTCGATCATAGGGATCAATTTCTAGTCGCATAGCTTCATAATAATTCTGTAAGGCTTCCGCATAATTTCCTTCGGATTGAGCCGACATCCGTTACGGTCGTCATTCGATTCAAAGAATTCTCCGTTCCAAAACCGTACGTGAGATTTTCACCTCATACGGCTCCTCCTTTATGTGCATAATGAGAATAATCCATGGAATTAAAAAAAAGGTCGAAATATTGTCATTATGAACTGAGCGGGGCTAATGTTTTTACAAGAAATCTCTAGCCAACCCTCTTGCAAAAGATCTTTTCTTAACATCAAGCGTGTTCGTACTAGATAAAAAAGTAAACTCCAACAATTTCTTTGTTCTCAACGCTCCTAAATTTCCAGGAATTAGTCACTTCAACAATCTTCGATGGTTATATGGGTATCCAAAGTACGAACAAGATGGATGTTTGTTGTCCCAACCATTTCTCTTAGTTCCGATCCCGATAAGGAAAAGGAATCATTTATAACAAAGTTTTCGTGTTGTTGATTCCTAGGTGTAGTGCTTCTTCCTCTATGC